TTATAGTATAATATAACGGTATTGATATTCTAATCTACTTGATTCATATTCTAATCTACTTGAATATTGAATACCAGAAAACTATATGATATGAATATTTATTATTATTAACGCAGATATATCTATCTAATTTATTTATTTTATATCTATATCTATGTCTTCTCCGTTCTTTTATTACCCTCCTGTCCTGTCGTGTTGTCAATTGACAGTATGACTTAGGGGTCAATATAATTTGACCGACCAAATCCTATTTTGGTAAACCATCTTGAATCTACTGCAGAGTGAAGGATCATGGATCCAACGCATAACCCTTTGTGAATCAGAGAGATAAAGATGAGAAAGACCAATGAAATAAAGTTTCAATGAAATAAAGTTTCAAGGTTATATAGTTTAATGGTAAAGTTTTATTTGATTACCATTAACTAACCCCCAGAATACTTAAGGAGTTTTTCCGTTTGATTTATATACTATGGATCTACTAAAGACGGATCTCGGCCTGAGTTATATTAAGTTAAAGTTAATAAGGTAACCCTACTAGGCCTTATTACCTATTATGTTTTTCCTATTCTATTTTTTTATTACCTCAAGGTATTTTTCTTATTACCTATGGTATTTGTCTTATTACCCATATTCTAGTGCTTTTTGATTTGGCCGGCCCTCGGGACCTTTTATTTCTAGTTGATTTATGAAGGCGGCCGTAGGCCCCTATGGTCCAGTGGTTACGACCTCTCTCTTTCACGGAGAAAACGAGGGTTCAAGTCCCTCTGGGGGTGTACCAAGACTCAAGACTATAGGAGTGGTATTTTCTATCAAATGATCCGTAGCCGTATTTGTCAAGTCTGCCTGGTAGACGAAAGGAAGTTTATTATGGAACGTCTAAAAAATTTAGGCGTTGGGTCGATGCCCGAGTGGTTAATGGGGGCGGACTGTAAATTCGTTGACAATATGTCTACGCTGGTTCAAATCCAGCTCGGCCCAACAATTTGCCAATCTACTATCAGACAGTAGAACTCTCTTGTTCTTAAGAAATACCTTACCTGATACAAGAGAATAAAAAAGAATTCAAATTTTCTGCTAGATCTCTTCTTATTTCCCTGGGATTGTAGTTCAATAGGCTAGAGCACCGCCCTGTCAAGGCGGACGTTGCGGGTTCGAGCCCCGTCAGTCCCGACGGATCCAATAAGTATATCAATTCGCCTCTCCATTTTCTGTGAAAGAGGGGACAGAGAGCATAATTGAATCCCGAAGAGGTTTCCTCTCTTTTTTTTCAGGATTCTGTCAAAGAAAGAATAAACCCTAAACTAAAATGAAAATAACTAAAATAGTGAAGTTGATAGAATATTCCATCTTTTATCCCGCGCCTCATCTTTCTCATACTTCTTTGTCTTCCAAAGAAAATTGGATCATTAAAATTTAGAACCTAATTCCTCTCTTTTTGGGTTTTTAATGGAAACAGATGGGTCGTTAGATGATACTTCGTTTGACTACATACAAAAAAAGAACAGAAAAGAAGGATAAAAAAGGAATTTTTGCTCGGTCCGGGAATCCAAGATTGGATTTGGTATGGATAAAGGATCTTCGTATGTTATACTATTCAATTCTCGACGACGAATTAATTTAATAGCTCAGATATTGTTATTCATGATATGATATTGATCCGATTCAAGATCATCGATAGGTAATGCATTCATTGAATTGACAGGTGAAAGATTTATCATCTCTATGGGATTAAATCCCGAGTTATTGTGAAATAAAAAAACGATGAGATTATGGAAGTAAATATTCTTGCATTTATTGCTACTGCACTGTTCATTTTAGTTCCTACTGCCTTTCTACTTATAATTTACGTAAAAACAGTCAGTCAAAACAATTAATTACTTTGAATGAAACTTGACTTCTGAATTCTTATCCATATTTGAAGAAATCAAAAGAAAAGTATTCTATTAAATGAAATCAACGGGCTATAATCGGCGGTATTCTATGAGATCCGAGAGTATGGTAAGAAAGAAATTTTTTTCTTATCATACTCTCTATTAGTGTTATAGTAATGTATAAAATAAAATTGTACTTGACTTTCTAATAAAGTTGGTATACTATATTAGCTTCTATCTTCAATCTATGTAGTTATTAATCCATATATGGAATTGACGTAGGACCCGATTCTATTTCTTTGATACATCTATTTATTCCGATGAATCTGAAAAAATCGTTTTACTGTTATAGAATACATTTCTCCACTAGAATCCAAGGGAATTTTGAAATGAGGATCTTTTTATTTAAATTGAAAATTATTTCAATTTAAATAAAAAATGCGTTGCAGAACGATCTATAAAACAATTGATACCGTTAACTAAATTAGGAGTGCTTCTAAAGTCCACTTCTTCCCCATACTACGAGTGAAAGGGAAAATGTAAAGACTACCATTAAAGCAGCCCAAGCGAGATTTACTATATCCATGTGAATTATATCCCTTATCTCTATGATAGAATTATTCCATTATTGCTCACTAATAATAGTAGAATGAATGGTCCAGAGTCAAAAAGGGATTCTGGCCGAACACTATTGATGAACCAGTCAAATAAATCCATTTCAAAAATTCCTATATGATTTCTAATCGGGAAAGACTAAATACAAGTAAAATATACAATGACACTATAAGGGAATGTTACTAATGGAATGGAACATCTATTCTATCTAGTAATAAAAAAAGAGACCCATTCCTTTTTCTTGCCCTTCAAAGTAAAAAAAATTGCTATCTATTACATACTTTTATTTTATTTCCTATTTGATCTAATTCGTACCCTTTCCCGATTGTCTCTCTGAAGGAGTTGGGAGATAGTATATTATACTCTTGACGACGGGTCTAAAAAAAAAATAATTTTTTTGCATTTTTTGTTTTCTATAAACTATAAAAAAATCCATCCAATATAATCTTTCTTTGAATTTTAGATTCAAGGATTTCCAAGCTTTTACAAAATCCCCAGAACAGAATAAGACAGCAGAATAGAATAAGAGATTTAGATTCATTTGTTGATGAGGCGGCACCCGGATTTGAACTGGGGAAAAAGGATTTGCAGTCCCCCGCCTTACCACTCGGCCATGCCGCCAAAACGATACACAATAGGAAAAAATTTTTATTTTTCGGTTGGATTACTAAACTTTAGTTTATTGTACTTGCATCTTGCATCCCTTTTTTAATCCTTTTTCTAAATCTAAATTTATGTATAAAAATTAGAAAAGTTTTTATCCTTTCTTATTGTATTTAATTTATTTATTGTAATGTATTTGATCTACCCCCTCGATTGATTGTATCGTATCTTCCCACAATGCCGAAAAACTTCCACTCACCTTTCTATTGAAAAATAAAATGTCTATTTTCGCTTAAAAAAGCCGAAATTTATGACAAAAGGGAACCATTAACTATTCGTTGACTGAAAATTCGTGACTTATTCTTGGATTTGAATCTAAAATTTGATTTCCCTAATGACATAAGAAAATACAAATGGATACATACTTAATTGATTCTTTTGAATCAAAATCAAAAATCCTTCTCAATTTCTGGATTCTATTATAACAAAAATAATAAGTATATGTAAACCCCAGAAGGGAATTTTTTACACAGATACCAAATTGGCTATTTAGAGTATGTTGCCTATAAACAAAAAAACGGGAATTCATTGGAACAAAAAAAGGCCCGGCTGGGTATTGACCGGGCCAGGCCCAAAAGGCACTTCGAACAAAATAAAAGCAAGAAGGTCTTCTTTATTTATCTTTCTATTCTATTTGGATCTTTCGAGCATCTAAATGGAATTGCTAATTCTATAATAACGATAAAGAATGTAAAAGAAATACTTTATTTAATCCTTACTTGATGTGTAATGTAACATAGTAATTATCTTTTTCAATTGGGAGAGATGGCTGAGTGGACGAAAGCGGCGGATTGCTAATCCGTTGTACGAGTTATTCGTACCGAGGGTTCGAATCCCTCTCTTTCCGTTTCCGTTGATGACTTTCTATTTTTTTATTTCAATTTTTGCAAACCCCTTTTTATTTTTTTTTCCTAATTAAATTAAATATGTGGAATAGCTAAAATAAAATATTAATAAAATTGTAAAATTAAACAAGAAAAACTAAATTTTTATTTTATTCTTCACGTCCAGGATTACGTCCTGGATCATTGGATAGGAATCCAAAAATGAAGAGAGAAACAAAGAATATTACTACTGTGTAAACGAAAAGTTTGAGAGTAAGCATTACACAACCTCCAAGATCATTTTTTGAAAAAGAAAAACGAGAAAAGATAATAGATCCTCCACTTTTATATCACATATCCTATTTTGACACCAAGAAATGAATTATAGAAATAGAAAAGAATGTTCAGAAATTCAAATCAAATGAAGTTTAAATTTGTAATAAGAGTCTTTAATTTAATTACCACAAATCACTTTCATACCCACAATTAGATATTCTAAGGGACCCTAAGCTCATAAGGTATTTCCCCGAAAAAGGATTAAAATGGGGAAAGGAAATAGGGCGAGCCGGATTTCTCGCGACTATCCGAGAGTTTGAATCGAAGGTTCATACTGTCAGACTTATTTGATCTTATCAATTGTTATAATTTTTCTCGAATAAATCATGAATTTTCTAGGATAGTATTAAAGCTCTTATCGAAAACTTACAGCAGCTTGCCAAACAAAGGCTAAAAGAAAAAAGAACAGGGGTATAACTGGCATGACATCTACGATTGGATTCAAAAAAGCATAGGCTTCGGGCAATTTGGCGAAGAAAAGACTAGTTGGATAAAGGGCAGAATTAAGACAGATCAAACTAAAAATATTAAGCATAACAGACTTTTTTTTTCGTCGAAATAATTGCATTTTGATTGAGTTAAGGAAAAATGAAGAAAGTAAGGTAAACAAAAGAATCCTTCTTTTTTTTTTTTTCTGCTCAATCAAAAATCCTCCAATTCTCAAAGGAGAATAGAAGAAATCATACTTTCATACAATATCTTAATTGAATTCTATGTAATGATCAATAAATTCAGTTGAATTCTAGATATACACATGCCAAAATCCTAGCATGAATCTATAATAGATTCTATAAAGATAAAGAAAAAAGAGTTTCTCTAGATAGTTGGACTGGAATTGACGAAGACTTAATACCAATATTATTCTTTATTAGTATTAGTGTCCAATAAAAATAGAAATGGGGCGTAGCCAAGCGGTAAGGCAACGGGTTTTGGTCCCGCTATTCGGAGGTTCGAATCCTTCCGTCCCAGAGCGTATCCATTGTATCCTAATATTTGTTTTTTGTTCAAGGAGGTTCTGTTTCAAGGTCTAATATTGCATAGAATATTATATTATTCCTCCTTCTTTTTTGATTTTGAATGATTCTTTGCGGAAGCATATCTGAGTTTTTCACAAACTGAACTAAATCGAGTTCAAATGATATGCAAAAGTAACTGAACCCCTTTGTGACCCAGATAAAGCTAAGATGGGCCGTAGATCATAGTTGTAGAAAGATTACTTAACCTCATCAGGTTAAAAAAAAATATGAAATGAAAATACATATAAAAGAGGAAGCGCTTAACCTATAGGTATGTATTCTTATCCTGTTTCAGTGACAATAGTGTTTCCCTTTTTGTGAAAAAGAATTGGCATCCCTAAAATATTTTATTTAACAATGATATATATTTTCGATATTTTTTTTATTGTTTGATTTAGCTTTTTTGCTTTACATCATTGACAATTCCATTCGAAAAGAAACAGATATTTTTCTTTCTTATTTCTTATGATAATAAAAGGGAGTCTTTACTGTAAAACTTGACTCAAATAATGATGTAGAAGTTGGAAACTTTTTCAAGTATCAAGATTTGTAATGATTCCTTATGGGTTGACTCTTTGGGAAGTTGGAAATGGGCCGGTCTATCTTATTGAGTCACTTGAAGAGGCAGAGTCAAATAGAATTTATTTTTTCGTGTGATTTCTGTTAGTTATGTTATTTCTATATCTATTTAGTTTAGATTTCTAGATTTTTCTGTTAGATATTTTTTTGAAATAGATATTTATAAAAAAACGTTCCATTCATACAAAAAAGCTGGGGTCTTGCTAATATTTCTTCAGAAAAATCTTTATTATCTATGTAGATAAGAAAAAATATAAATTACTTTGTCTCTGTACCGACTGAACCAATGACTATTCATGATTCCATAATTGAATCAATTCCGTACTGGTTCCAAATTAGAGGAATGTTATGGTAAAACTTCGTTTAAAACGATGCGGTAGAAAGCAACGTGCGACTTGAAGGACACGATCCGGTGTGGATTCTTTTTCTTACATCCACCATTTTATATAGGAATGAAGGTGCTCTTGGCTCGACGTCATTTGTTCTATTCTACTAGAGCCCTTCTTTTTTTTATTGGGTTGTAATGTAAATAGTTCATGATGGAGCTCGAGTAGAAAGTATTGATTAATTTCTCAGGGGCAACGATCTAGGGTTAATGCCAATTCATAAATTGGAACAACTTCGTAAGTATATCTTCGATATCTTCGATATAGAAATCGAAAGGATCCGATTCAAGCAATTTTTCAATTCAAAAAATTTGTTGGAACGGCTAAAACTTTTTCGATACGCAGTGTATCGCGCACGAATCAACCGTCGGTATGATTCTTTGATAGAAAGAAATCGCAAAAGGGGTATGTTGCTACCATTTTGAAAGGATTAAGAAGCACCGAAGTAATGTCTAAACCCAATGATTTAAAACAAAGATAAAGGATCCCAGAACAAGGAAACACCACTTCAATTGTCTCACGGATCCGAATAACGAATCAAAATAGATTTTAAACGAGACAAAAAGGGTGGGTTAAAGACCACTCAAAAAAAAATATATATTAAATTAAAGATTTTTCTTTAAGATATTTGAGATATTATATTATTGAACTTGAGTTATGAGTACAAATGATTTTTTCTTCTTCAGGAAGTAAGCTAAATAAAAATGAGTGAAATTGAAATTATAGAATTTTTTTATTTATTTTACGGATTCCTTTCCTATTTATTCTAATCAAATTTTATCCATAGATAAAACTTCGAATCATTTTTTCTCGAGCCGTACGAGGAGAAAACTTCCTATACGGTTCTAGGGGGGGGGGTTTTTTAGCATCCNNGGCGGACGGGGAAAAATCTTCCTGTGGGGTTGTGGGGGGGGGGGTTCTTTTTCATCTACATCTATCCCGATGAGCCGTCTATCGAATCGTTGCAATTGATGTTCGATCTCGAAGAGAAGGAAGAGATCTTCGGAAAGTGGGTTTTTATGATCCGATCAAGAATCAAACTTATTTAAACGTTCCCGCTATTCTCTATTTCCTTGAAAAAGGCGCTCAGCCTACAGGAACTGTTCAGGATATTTTAAAAAAGGCAGAGGTTTTTAAGTAACTTTGCCCTAATCAAACAAAATTAAATTAAGGAAATAAAAACTAAGGGTAGGATAGTGATTTCTATATCATTTTGGATATCTTTTCTATACTATGTTTTTTATTTCCTTTCTTGGTCTATTCGTATCTATTTCTCATTGCTTTTATAGAATCCTTTTTTATAGAATCTTTTTCTAAGGAAACCGTATTTGATTGATCCTCAAAAAATAGAAAATTATGGCATTACCCGTAATCGGGTGGTTTTCATTTGAACTCTAATACCAAGTAACAAACAAGGAATAGAAGTTCTTTATTCTATATGGATTCAATTTTTTTATATTATTCTCCATCTAATCTAAAAACTCAAAATTTAGTATATAAATATAGGTATATGCAGTGCCAATCCAACACAAGTCCTTTTTTTTACTATTATTCAATTTAAGTTTTTGTATTTTTTCATCGTATTCTTTTCTTAACCTTTATGTTGACAACGTTGTATCGAACAAATATAATTCATCGTGATAAGCAGATCTATTTATTTCCGTCCCATAGGGTTTCTTTTTTATTTTTACTTGTTGATTCAAATGATGGGTTCGTTGGATTAGCTTTGATACCCGGATTTTTGATTGAAAAAGTGGATAAGATAGAAATAGGGGATGTTCTACCATTTTTACATTTATTTCTTTTTTTGGTCGGGCAATTTTTTATTTTTTCATCTGATTCTGATTTAGTCATTTTTATGTTCCAAATAGAGTAGAAAAATTGAATAGAGTAGAAATTTTTTTTAGATTTTTTATTTCGTAGAGTAATGCTTTAATTTAATAATTTTGTTTTATTCTGATTGTATCTACATAACCTTTTATATTTGGGTTGCTAACTCAATGGTAGAGTACTCGGCTTTTAAGTGCGGCTAGGATCTTTTACACATTTAGATGAAGCGAGGGATTCGTCCATACTATCGGTAAAGTTTGGAAGACCGCGACTGATCCTGAAAGGGAATGAATGGAAAAAATAGCATGTCGTATCAATTAAGAGTTCTGAGAATATTTTATTCTTTCCGGCTCGGTACAAAGCCTTCTTTAAATTATTGTTAAATTATTGAAAGGGAGCAAACCGAAGTCAATTTCAAGTTGGGTCGAATTAATAAATGGATAGGGCCCCACGGCTTCAATTAATTTCATTTTTATTATAGGGAAAGAAAAAGCAACGAGCTTTCATTCTGAATTTGAATGATTACCCGATCTAATTAGACGTTAAAAAAATATTAGTGCCCAATACGGGAAGGCTTTCTCCCAGGAAAAAATATTCTTGATTTTTTAATGAATCCTAAATATTACCACTCTCCATTCTATAATGGAATAATGGAGATGTATGTGTATAAGAAACAGTATATTGATAAATCAATTTCCAAAATCAAAAGAGCGATTGGGTTGAAAAAAGTAAAGGATTTCTAATCATCTTGTCATCCTATAAGGAAAACGAACATAAAAACTTAAAATTAAATGGAAAAAGAGATGATAGAGAATCTGTTGATAAGTTTATCTGGATCCGAGGTATCTATTCGGTTTGTACTATAATACCTTGTTTTGACTGTATCGCACTATGTATCATTTATAACCCCCAAAATCCTCTACCTTTCATTTAAATAGAATTTCAAATGGATAAATTCCAAAGCTATTTAGGGCTAGATAGATCTCAACAACACTACTTCTTATATCCACTTATCTTTCAGGAGTATATTTATGTACTTGCTCATGATCATGGTTTAAATAGATCAATTTTGTTGGAAAATGCAGGTTATGACAATAAATCCAGCTTACTTATTGTGAAACGTTTAATCATTCGAATGTATGAACAGAATCATTTGATTCTTTCTGTTAATGACTCTAAACAGACTCCTTTTTTGGGGCAGACCAATCATTTTTATTCGCAAATAATGTCAGAGGTTTCTTCAATCATTATGGAAATTCCATTGTCTCTGCGATTAATATCTTCCCTAGAAAGGAAAGGGGTAGTTCAATCCGAAAATTTACGATCAATTCATTCAATATTTTCTTTTTTAGAGGACAACTTTTCACATTTAAATTATGTATTAGATATACTAATACCTTACCCAGCCCATCTGGAAATATTAGTTCAGGCTCTTCGCTATTGGATAAAAGATGCTTCCTCTTTGCATTTATTAAGATTCTTTCTCCATCAGTGTCATAATTGGGATAGTCTTATTACTTCAAATTCAAAGAAAGCCAGTTCTTCTTTTTCAAAATCAAAAAGAAATCAGAGATTATTCTTCTTCCTATATAGTTTTCATGTATGTGAATATGAATCCGGCTTCCTCTTTCTCCGTAACCAATCTTCTCACTTACGATCAACATCTTCTGGAGCCCTTATTGAACGAATTTATTTCTATGGAAAAAGAGAGCACTTTCCCAGGGCTTTTCAAGCAAATTTATGGTTGTTCAAAGATCCTTTCATGCATTATGTTAGGTATCAAGGAAAATCAATTCTTGCTTTAAAAGGGACGTTTCTTCTGATGAATAAATGGAAATATTACTTTGTCAATTTCTGGAAATCCTATTTTTACCTGTGGT